AATAAAGTTAATATGGGTGCTCATCGTTTATTGGTGGGAGGTAAACCTTATGATAGAGAGGGTACCTGAGGTAGAAGTATATGCTTTAGGTCAACATATATGTATGTCTGCTCATAAAGCGCGAAGAGTAATTGATCAGATTCGTGGGCGTCCCTACGATGAAGTACTTATGAAACTAGAACTCATGCCTTATCGAGCATGTTATCCCATTTTTAAATTAGTTTATTCTGCAGCAGCAAATGCTACTAACAATATGGAGTTCGACAAAACGGCTTTAATTATTAGTCAAGCCGAAGTTAACGAGGGTACTATCGTGAAAAAATTAAAACCTCGAGCTAGAGGACGGAGTTATCCGATAAAAAGACCCACCTGCCATATAACTATTGTATTGCAAGATATATCTAAAGATAAAAACTTTTTTCTATGGTTAAAAAAAAAAGGATGGATATATGCAGAGAAATATATGAATATTCAGGATAAGTATGAATATCTTATCTATGAGTACTATTTGGGGGACAGAATGATATGGGCCAATGACAGGTGGGGGTGGATATGGGACAAAAAATAAATCCACTTGGTTTCAGACTTGGTACAACCCAAAGCCATCATTCCCTTTGGTTTGCACAACCCAAAAATTATTCTGAAAGTCTCCAGGAAGATCAAAAAATAAAGGATTGTATCAATAATTATGTACAAAAAAATATGATAATATCCTCCGATGTCGAGGGAATTGCACGTATAGAGATTCAAAAAAGGATCGATCTGATCCAGGTCATAATATATATGGGGTTCCCAAAATTGTTAATAGAGGGTAAATCGCGAGGAATCGAAGAATTACAGAGCAATGTACAAAAAAAATTTGATTCTGTAAACAAAAAACTAAATATTACTATCACAAAAATTGCAAAACCTTACGGCCACCCTAACATTCTTGCAGAATTTATAGCCGGACAATTAAAAAATAGAGTTTCATTTCGAAAGGCAATAAAAAAAGCTATTGAATTAACTGAACAAGCGGATACAAAAGGAATTCAAGTACAAATTGCAGGGCGTATCGACGGAAAAGAAATTGCACGTGTCGAATGGATTAGAGAAGGTAGGGTTCCCCTACAAACCATTCGAGCTAAAATTAATTATTGTTCCTATACAGTTCGAACTATTTATGGGGCATTGGGCATTAAAATTTGGATATTTACAGACGAGGAGTAATGGTCTTTTGATTATTTTTACGTTCTATCTAGTGATGAAACAAAAAATAACCAACTCTTTCATTATTTTTTCGTTCAATGAAAAAAGAGCAATTCTAATTTTTAGAATTTGAATTCTATAGGGTTGAATAAAAATTCGATTAATCATTTGATATAATTGCTATGCTTAGTGTGTGACTCGTTGGTTTTTATTTTTATTAGGGTTAAAAAACAGGGAACCAACCCACAGTATGAACTAATAATTATAGAACTAATAACCAACTCATTGCTTCGTATTATCTGAATCCAAGGAACCAGTCACTATATGATGTATCGATCATATCGTTGTAGCAACTGAAATATTTTTCACATAAAAATAAAAGTAAATCAATCAGATTATAAGGATAAGGTTGTGAAAGAAAAATAAGGGGATATAGATAAATGGAAGGGCGAGAGAAAGAGAAAAATAAAGTATCAAGGATATATGATTTCAATATGATGTATGGTCTGTGAATCATCTCAAAAAAGGCAATGTAATAAAGCATAAATACGGATTCGTCCATAACCATAATTAGTAAAGTAAGTAATTAGATGTACCAAAGTTATAATAAAAATAATAAAGAGCGCCGAGTCAATAAAGACTGAGAAGATTGGCTCAGAAATCAATTAGGAGCTCTATTGCAAAGTTCGGGCCTAGCCATTAATTGAGAAGCGATGGGAACGACGGAACCTGTGACTGCAAAAGATTCTATTGAAAACGAATCCTAATGATTCATCAGGTGGGATGGCGGAACGAACCAAGAACCAATTAATTTATTCTGATCTGAGAGGTCCCGGGATGACCCTATAAATAGATATATTGAAAGAGTAAATATTCGCCCGCGAAAGCTTATAGGATTGCTAAGTTTTGGATTGGATAATCCAATCAAGCAAGGTAAAAATACAAATTTTTAATTAAAAATATTAAAGTATAATAAAAATAGACTTCAAATTTTAATTTTATATACAAAATAAAGACAAGATAAGATAGAAAATTCCTACGTGATAGATTCGACCTCAAAAAATCCCACGATTCGGCGTAGTATTCATTAAATACATATATCTGTAATTTTTTTTTTATCGTTTCATTCGCGAGGAGCTGGATGAGAAGAAACTCTCATGTCCGGTTTTGAAGTAGAGATGGCATTGAGAAACAACCATCAACTATAACCCCAAAAGAACCAGATTCCGTAAACAACATAGAGGGAGAATGAAAGGAATATCTTATCGAGGCAATCGTATTTGTTTCGGTAGATACGCGCTTCAGGCACTTGAACCCACTTGGATCACATCTAGACAAATTGAAGCGGGGCGACGATCAATGACACGGTATGCGCGTCGCGGTGGAAAAATCTGGGTACGTATATTTCCAGACAAACCCGTTACAGTAAGACCTACAGAAACGCGTATGGGTTCGGGGAAAGGATCCCCCGAATATTGGGTATCCGTTGTTAAACCAGGTCGAATACTTTATGAAATGAGTGGAGTATCCGAAATTGTAGCCAGAGAAGCTATTTCAATCGCTGCGTCCAAAATGCCTATACGAACTCAATTCGTTATTGCGGGATAGGAATGTGTAACCAATAGAAAGGGCCTTTTTTGCGGATATGCGGAAAAATAAAAAAAAAAACAGTCGAGTTTTTTTTTATTTCTGAACAAACAATATTTCCTCCTTTTTTTTCATGCAAAGGGCGAAGAAAAAAAATGATTCAACCTCAAACCTATTTAAATGTAGCAGACAACAGCGGAGCTAGAAAATTAATGTGTATTCGAATCATAGGAGCTAGTAATCGACGATATGCTCATATTGGTGACGTTATTGTTGCTGTAATCAAAGAAGCAGTACCCCATATGCCTCTACAAAGATCAGAAGTGATCAGAGCTGTAATTGTACGTACATGTAAAGAACTCAAACGTGACAACGGTATGATAATACAATATGATGACAATGCAGCAGTTGTCATTGATCAAGAAGGAAATCCAAAAGGAACTCGAGTTTTTGGTGCGATTGCTCGAGAATTGAGACAGTTGAATTTTACGAAAATAGTTTCATTAGCTCCTGAGGTTTTATAAATACTAAAACACTAATAGGGTATCCGAAATTGAAATATATTCAATTTTTTAGTAGATTGTGTCTCATGCATATACCTTTAATTTAATAATTTCAAAATTCATAAAAAAAAAAGCAGAACATGTTGATTATATCAAAAATCGGAGGCACCAATAATTAAAGTTCGTCATGGGTAGGGACACTATTGCCGACATAATAACTTCTATACGAAATGCTGACATGGATAAAAAGGGAACGGTTCGAATCCCATCTACGAATATTACCGAAAGCATTGTTAAAATACTTCTACGAGAAGGCTTTATTGAAAATGTGCGAAAACATCGAGAAAGCAAGAAAAATTTCTTGGTTTCAACTCTGCGACATAGAAGGAATAGGAAAGGACCATATAGAACTATTTTAAAACGTATCAGTCGACCCGGTCTACGAATATATTCCAACTATCAACGAATTCCTAGGATTTTAGGAGGAATGGGGATTGTAATTCTTTCTACTTCTCGGGGTATAATGACAGATCGAGAGGCTCGACTAGAAGGAATCGGGGGAGAAATTTTGTGTTATATATGGTAATCCTTCAGGTATCCGAATTAAATCCACAACTTCCTATTTGTTTTGTGAAAAAAAGAAGAAGTGCAGGTTGTCTATTATCATTCCTCCTCCATTAGTTGATATTTATTTCAAAGGGGGTTATCTAGAATGCAAGAGCAAAAATGGATTCATGAAGGTTTAATTACTGAATCACTTCCCAATGGTATGTTTCGAGTTCGTTTAGATAATGAGGATCTGATCCTAGGTTATGTTTCAGGAAAGATACGGCGTAGTTTTATACGAATACTACCAGGCGATAGAGTAAAAATTGAAGTAAGTCGTTATGATTCAACCCGGGGGCGCATAATTTATAGATTATAGACTCCGCAACAAGGATTCAAACGATTAGTTGGCTTTTTCAACATTCCTTTCGTTGGGATACAATTCGAGGTTCAAAATTTCAAGAGACTTATTTTCTTCTAAAGAGTCAATTCGTAATTAAAGTAAGGAAAACAAATTATGAAAATAAGGGCCTCCGTTCGTAAAATTTGTGAAAAATGTCGACTGATCCGTAGACGGGGACGAATTATAGTAATTTGCTCCAACCCTAGGCATAAACAGAGACAAGGATAATATCTCTAAAAAGGGACTCTACAAGGTATCCAATGCACAAATAAAAGAAAAGATCTGTTTTGACATGAAATGGATATATCCGTATATCTCTGACTCATATTTATGAGATGATAAAATATGGCAAAACCCGTACCAAGAACTGGTTCACGTAGGAATGGACGTATTGGTTCACGTAAAAATGGACGTAGAATACCAAAAGGAGTTATTCATGTTCAAGCAAGTTTCAACAATACCATTGTAACGGTTACAGATATACAGGGTCAGGTGGTTTCATGGTCCTCTGCCGGTACTTGTGGATTCAGGGGCACAAGAAGAGGGACGCCATTTGCTGCTCAAACCGCAGCAGCAAATGCTATTCGTACAGTAGTTGATCAGGGTATGCAACGAGCAGAAGTCAGAATAAAGGGTCCCGGTCTCGGAAGAGATGCAGCATTGCGAGCCATTCGTAGAAGTGGTATACTATTAAGTTTTGTCAAAGACGTAACCCCTATGCCACATAATGGATGCCGACCTCCAAAAAAAAGACGTATATAGAAATACTAATT